TCGGACAATTGAACCTTCTCGAACTGTTTCTTTTTAAGAACCAAAAAGATTTGTGCCAAAATAACAGATGCAAAGAAGAACAAAAGACCTTGTACACGCAGTGGGTCTTGAAGTACTATTTCTGCATCTCCCTGACCAAAGCCACCCACATTAGGATTACTCGTTAATGGTTGATCAAGTTTGATAGATTCACCCTCTGAAACAAGAAGCTCTGGTCCTGGAGGAATAATATCAACCACTTCACGTCCATCCGAGGCATCCGCTATGTTTATTTCGTATCCGCCCTTTTCTTTTCGTACAATTTTCTTTACTATACCTGCTGCTGTGGCATTATAAACTGTATTATTACTCTTGCTTCCGTCAGGATAAATCTGACCCCTTCCTCTGTTAGCCCCTACATATATCGGATATTTTAAGAAGTGAACATCTTTTTTAGTGGCAGGGTCCGGGGAAAGAATAGGAAAGGTAATTTCACTATATTTTTTCCCAGGAACGGGACCTATCACAAGAATATTTTTTTTATTGGGGCGATAGCTCTGAAAAGAAAGATTGCCTATCTTTTCTTTCATCTCTGGAGAAATACGATCGGGTGGGGCTAATTCAAATCCTTCAGGTAAAATAAGAACAGCCCCCACATTCAAACCCCCTTTTTTGCCGTTAGCAAGAACTTGTTTTAATTGCATATCATAAGGAATTCGAACAACTGCTTCAAATACAGTATCTGGAAGCACCGCTTGTGGAACCTCAATATCCACAGGCTTATTAGCTAAATGGCAATTGGCACATACAATACGTCCAGTCGCTTCTCGTGGATTTTCATAACCTTGCTGTGCGAAAACGGGATATGCATTCGAAATGGATGACCGAGTTATTATATATATCACGAGCGATATGGAAATGGATCGAGTAATCTGTTCTTTTATCCAAGAAAAGGTATTTATAGTTTGCATGGTCCAATCAGTGATTCCGAAAATTTCTACAATAAATTGGGCAGGTTGCTAGTATAGTTCCCTATCCACGATTCTGCTATTTACTTTAACTAAAACTGAATTTAATGAAATAATATTACTAGAATATGGGAGGCTTAGATGGGTAGAAATAGAAAGAGGAAGTACAATTTGGAATGCTTTGGTTATGTACAAAATAACAAACATTCTAATTAGAAATTCGAATTGGATTTAGATTCGTATACTTTTTTTTCTTCTTTTCAGTCATTCATTGAATGATAAATCACTACAAGCGATGGGGATACACGATTTAAATAACGGAAAATCCAATATTTCCAAATTGTATCTAGAATGACTGGAAAAGTGGAAACAAGACCAGATATTATTTGATCGTTATGGGCAAATCCAAAATCTTTATAGATCGAGCCAATCATTAGTTCCCAACCATGGGGCGAATGAAATCCGATACATAAATCAGTTAATAAAAGAATAAAAAAAGCTTTTATTGTGTCGCTTAAGTTATATAGGAATTCCTGAACCCAAGAGTTAAGAAGAATAAGTTCTTTATTTCCCAGAATAGAATAACCGCTTAGAATAATGAAACAGATTAAATTTGTCGAGAAGTGCAAAATCATATGGATACAATCCTCATTGTGTATCTTGATCAATTGAATCGTTTCATTATGGATTCCTATACGAAGCTTTTGTAGATGTGTTTCCGGGTATTCCTTTATCATTTCGTCCAACAAGCGGAGTTCCTCTAATTCGATGAATTTTTCTAGAAGATTTTTTTCTTGAATATCATTCAAAAAAGTTTCAGATTGCTTAGTATTCCACCAATTAGTAACCCAAGATTCCAGACTTTTTTGAAATGATAGAGAGATCCACCAGGGTAAAAATACTATAGATACAAGATATAGAAAAGAAATAAATACTTTCTTTTTTTCCATTTTTTTTTTTCATCTATAAATTGGTAATGAACCCATCGCGTTCGTCGACTTTATGCGATCTGATATTTCTATCAAACATGAGTTCTATTCCAATGTATCGAATCCATGAATCTATTCTTTGTTTTTTTGTGATTTGATAATTAGTCCTTGAATCTTGAAAGAATACAGAAATAGAAAAAGAGTCCACTTTGAATGAAAAAATAAAAAAAAAAAGAGTGTTTCCTTTCCAGATATTGGAATTGATCCAAGTCGAAGCAAAGCAATTCCTTCCTTTCGATGAATACACGGCAGAGCCACTTCATTTTTCAAAATACTTCAATTGGTACACGCAAGAAATAGGCCAATTCAGCAGCTTTTTGTTCAATTTCTCGTGGAGTCAAATTTTCATCAGTACGAGTCAAAGGAATGGCTCCCTGCCCTCTGGTTTCCAGATAAAGGACACGACGAGTATAAATACCCTCTTTAAGTTCTATTCTAATAGACTGAATATCTTTTATAAGAAATCGGAATAAGATGCGACGATTTTTTCCAGGGAATCCCCAACGAAAAATACAGACTATTCCTTCTTTTCTATCGAATCGATCATAACCACTACCTACATTCCACGAAATTGCACACCACAAATATGAGCTAATAAAGAGGCCCGCGATCCCATAGAAAGACATCACGATTCCTTGTGGAAAAAAAAGAATTTGCTGGGTAGGAAATAAAGATATCAAATTTTTACCAAGATAGCTGGAAATTCCAACCAATAAGAATCCTAATGAACCTAAAAAAAGGATAAAGGCCCAGCAGAAATTACTTAGTTTTCGAGATCCCGTTATAAGTTCTATCCATATACGTTCTGATCGCCAATTCATACTAGATCTGGTTGCATTTAATTTGAATTAAAATTAAAAGAATACCCCAAATTAATTGTACTTTCCTTACTCTGTCTTGTTTCCGATGTAACTCTCATCAACTAATACTATTCTGATCTCGGATGTGTTTCACTTTATACTTTTATTTAACTATCTAAATATTTAGTTCTATTTTCATTTTATGTCGTCATCTTTCCACATACATAAGGGCTCTTTCATCTATGTTCGGAAGAAATCGCGTGGTATACCATTCCGCTAAATAGATATCTGTGTTATGATTCAAGTCTAAGTCTTGAAAAATGAGATTTGGACCAGAAGATCTAAACAATCTTATTTTTTTGAACATGAAGAAATAAAGAAGCCATTGCAATTGCCGGAAATACTAGGCCTACTAAAGGCACCAAAACAGAGGGAAAGTTCATAGTTGTCATAGAATGGGTACCTCGATTTACTATATTGTAATAGTACCTGATTTGTTATATTTTTTTGTTGTTATTATGTTATTATATTAATTAATTAATTAGAATTCTAATTCTCTAGAATGAATTTCTCTAGAAGGAGTATAGTATATACTAAGTACAAGGGATGTAGAACTAAAAAAGAAATTCGCTTTCTACATATAATATATGATAATCGACTTTCTTTTTTTATTCTTCATCTTTTTTTTCTTTCTTTTGCTTCTACGAATTACTAATTCAAAAAAATAGGGGGTTTCTTATAAATTTCATTTCCAAAGGATTCGTTAGAGTCTGATCCAAGAGGTATTTTTAATAAGGATTTCCATAAAATATCGAAAGATGCAAAAAACAATTTTTTAATTGTATTCTATACATATGTAAGTGTAAGAGGGGAACATGCGTTTTTTTTATTTGACTAATTTTACAGAAGGAAAAGGAAGAAGTCGTTCTTTTATCTTGTTGATCCAGTTTTCCTAATTAGTAATCGGAAATAGAAGAAATATTCATAATTATTCACATTTTTTAATTCTTTTTATTATTCCAAAGTTAGGGTGTTGCCAACCAAAAACCCCCATTCTTCTGGTTTTGACTTTGATTCCAATAAACAAAAAAACAAAATACTTTTTGACACAAATAAAAAAAATGGACCTTAATCCTCGACTTTATTTTGATTCAAAGGAAAAAAAGCATGCAGTTGAAATAACTCACTTAGAACCCCTTTTAAAAGATTACGTGGTACGATTGGATCGAATAAACCCTTATGGAATAAAAATTCGGCTGTTTGTAAACCTTCAGGTACTGTCTTATTCAACGTTTCTTCAATCACTCTTTTACCCGCAAATGCAATGTAGGCGTTAGGTTCGGCAATAATTATATCCCCCAACATACCAAAACTGGCTGTCACCCCACCAGTAGTCGGAGATGTAAGGATTGATACATAGAATAACTTTTTATTTGATTGATAATCATATAAAACAGACGAGATTTTAGCCATTTGCATTAAGCTCAAGCTTCCTTCTTGCATCCGTGCCCCTCCGGAAGCACATACTATAATAAGGGGTATTAATTTATTGGCGGCATACTCAATCAACCGGGTTAGTTTTTCCCCTACTACGGATCCCATACTACCTCCCAGAAACTGAAAATCCATAACCCCAATTGCTACAGTAATACCGTTTAATTGACCTATACCTGTTTGAACAGCTTCAGTTAAACCTGTCTTTATTTGATAAGAATCAATACGATCTTTATAAGCTTCCTCCTCCGAATGAAATTCAATAGGATCCATAGAGACCATATCTTCATCCATAGGATTCCAAGTACCCGGATCAATCAGAAGTTCGATTCTATCTGAACTACTCATTTTCAAATGATATCCACATTGTTCACAAATACCCATTTTTGACTTAAGCAATTTCTTATAATTTAATGCATAACAATCTTCGCATTGAACCCACAAATGCCTATATTTTTGAGTTACATCAAGATTATTAGAACTTTCTCTTCTAGGTAAATTACTAACATTCGTGCTAGTTCTTTTACTGAAACTTTCACTCCTATTTCCACTTTCATTAAAAATGTAACTCAAAATGTAACTGTCACTATAATTGTCACTACCACTTAGGATGGAACTTCCAATACAGATTTGAGAATGAAGATAACTGTCAATGCAATTAGTAATGTGATTATTCCAGTTATCTTTAGTATAATACATGGAACCGTCGTTATAAGTATGGCCACTCTTAGATCTAGAATTCAGATAACTTGAATTCCAATAATTCGAAA